CGATTCGATACATTTCTTCCATAGGTGCTATATTGGATTTGAATCAGATTTCGGATCAATCTATATTGATTGACTGCCTCCATTATGTTGTTGCTAGCAAATACCGCTGTTTTTAGTTTGGGATCTTCCAACTCATTCCCGCAGTAGATCCGGACCGATTTTTTTCTGATCCTTCGAGAAAAAGATTCATTCTCCTCATAAAAAAGAGGAGGTAGAACCAATAAAGATTTCTTTTTCGATTCATCTCTGGAGTTGAATACCTCATTCAAGAATTTTTTTTGATCCAACCCGTAGGAATCAATAGAAAAGGCAAATCCCCTATGAAACACCAGATCCGGCTCGGTTATTGATAGAGTGAATAGATCCGCCATTTCTGGGAATCTCTCTTCTGATTCAAAAAAATCGTGGCGTAACGCGTATCCCCCTTTGTTCCGGTCATGGAATAGATGAAAGAAATCAAAAAATGGATTTTTGTTCAAGAATGAAATCTTATTGGAACTGTCCATATCCGGGATGTGATCTGGTTCCGAAGGATGAATTGAGACGGTATCTTGTAAATACGTAATTATCTTGAATATATCAACCATTTCTTTATTTTCCGCTCGCCTGGAAGGGACAAAAGAAACATCTTGTTTTTTCTTCAACAATTTATGATCTCTAGTGGACCTCTCAGTAGGATTCGAACCCAGATGAAGTTCTGACCATCTGTCAGAGAGAAAAGAACGAATTGATCTTGTAGGATTCCCAATAAATTCTTCGATTTCTTCCGGAAGCAGATGATTATTCATCCGCTTCTCAGGTTCCGTGAATAGCCAGGACATGGAGGAAGATCCAAAAAGGCATTTCGGGAATCGATCTGATTCTATCTCTGTTCGTTCCGTTTGAAGAAAGGAAGGATCCCAAAGAATCGATCTCTCTTTTAGTTGCTGAATCTCTGTTTGATCGATCAATGTGTGATATTCTGAATTCTCATTTCTAACGGAATCGAAATGATCTCTGGATTGATCAGAAGAAGATCCTTTCCATTGGCTAGAATCCGTTACTTGAACGAAAATAGATCTTGTGGAATCATATTGAATATTTGACAATACATTCCGTACCTTGCTAAAAAACCGATCCTTGTTTACCAACCACACATTGTCTAACCAAATCCAATTCTCTCTCGAGACGTTCCTCAAAAAATCCGATTCGTGCTGATTCTTCCCCCAACTAACGAAGAGATCTTGGCGGAATTGCCACATATGAAATTGAGCACAATTTTGCAAAGAAATACCCCACTTGTTTCTCGAGAAGAGATGGGAAACATGCTCAATATCATTGGATTGCATAGTTGCCCCAGCTCCTTGTTGTTTGAAGAAACTCTCCCCCTGAATTGGTCTTTTTTCACGAAAAGCAGACATGAGATAACAAATCAAGTCTTTCCCTAAGATTTCGAATAGCTGTCCCGAATTCAAGTTGATTATGTTTCGTTTCTTCCTCGGAGAAAGACGATCAAACAATTCCCAATCATGGTCCTTGCGGATCGGATCATCCGTATAGGATAAAAAAAGAAACTCCAGATATTTGCTATCTTTCTCTTTGAATGAGATCTCAATTCCAGCTACGGTTTCATTAGATATCTGACAACTAGAATCCCTCTTTTTTCCGATCCGGTTCCTCCACCACCGCGAACCCCGGTTAGATTCAGGCATGATACGCTTTTTCTTTATTGGGATAACCCAAGTACTCTCTTGCGGATCCATGAAACAACTCTCAGAAATCTTTTTCCCTTTTGGAAGATACAGGAGCGAAACAATCAACCTATTTCTATTGGAAGACCAAAAAGATTCTTCCAATGTCTCCTTTCTGGGTCCAATGGAATTCATAGGTATAGGAAGAAGCCCCATCAAATAGAGATTTTTTCTTTCGACCATCTTTCGATTGTTAATACGAGATATAAGGACCACTACTACAAGCAGTACTACACCTTTGGTCGTGAAATATCGATTGCTTGTTGCACCCTGTGAATCACGTGAAAGTAGGATACTCCAAATTCGGGGGTCAAAGAGTTTCATAAAACGTTCTTGGTGGAAAAAAATGTGAGTGAAAGATCCCACTGAATCGAATTTGATCCATGAATCTAAGAAATAGTGAGAATTCTTGATCTCTCTCAATTCGAATATCCAGGATTTGGATTGATGTCGTTTCATTGATTCCTCCTAAAGATTTCATTTCAATTGGAATTTGGTTATTCACGATGTACGATGATCCCCGTTAAGCATCCATGGCTGAATGGTTAAAGCGCCCAACTCATAATTGGCAAATTCGTAGGTTCAATTCCTGCTGGATGCACGCCAATGGGAACATTCAATAAGTCTATTGGAATTGGCTCTGTATCAATGGAATCTCATCATCCATACATAGCGAATTGGTATGGTATATTCATACCATAACATATGAACAGTAAGAACTAGAATTCTTATCGATACTGGAACTCATAGGGAAGAAAATGGATTTATGGATGGAATCAAATATGCAGTATTTACAGAAAAAAGTATTCGGTTATTGGGGAACAATCAATATACTTCTAATGTCGAATCAGGATCAACTAGGACAGAAATAAAGCATTGGGTCGAACTCTTCTTTGGTGTCAAGGTAATAGCTATGAATAGTCATCGACTCCCGGGAAAGGGTAGAAGGATGGGACCTATTATGGGACATACAATGCATTACAGACGTATGATCATTACGCTTCAACCGGGTTATTCTATTCCACCTCTTATAGAGAAAAGAACTTAAAGCAAAAGACTTAATAACACGGCAATACATTTATACAAAACTTCTACCCCGAGCACACGCAATGGAGCCGTAGACAGTCAAGTGAAATCCAATCCACGAAATAATTTGATCTATGGACAGCATCGTTGTGGTAAAGGTCGTAATGCCAGAGGGATCGTTACCGCAGGGCATAGAGGGGGAGGTCATAAGCGTCTATACCGTAAAATCGACTTTCGACGGAATGAAAAAGAGATATCTGGTAGAATCGTAACCATAGAATATGACCCTAATCGAAATGCATACATTTGTCTCATACACTATGGGGATGGTGAGAAGAGATATATTTTACATCCCAGAGGGGCTATAATTGGAGATACCATTGTTTCTGGTACAGAAGTTCCTATATCAATGGGAAATGCCCTACCTTTGAGTGCGGTTTGAACTATTGATTTACGTAATTGGAAGTAACCAATTAGGTTTACGACGAAACCTAGAAATCGATCACCGATCCGATTGGAGTACCTCTACGGGATAGACCTCAACAGAAAACTGTTGAGTAACGGCAGCAAGTGATTGAGTTCAGTAGTTCCTCATAGAAAATTATTGACTCTAGAGATATGGTAATATGGAGAAGACAAAATTGTTTGAAGCGCGCACAGAACCGGAAGCGCCCCTTGTTTCAAAGAGAGGAGGACGGGTTATTCACATTTCATTTGATGGTCAGAGGCGAATTGAAAGCTAAGCAGTGGTAATTAGAAAGACCCCCCGGGGAAAAATATAGATGTCTCCTACGTTACCCGTAATATGTGGAAGTATCGACGTAATTTCATAGAGTCATCCGGTCTGAATGCTACATGAAGAACATAAGCCAGATGACGGAACGGGGAGACCTAGGATGTAGAAGATCATAACATGAGTGATTCGGCAGATTTGGATTCCTATATATCCACTCATGTGGTACTTCATCATACGATTCATATAAGATCCATCTGTCTAGATATCATCATATACATCTAGAAAGCCGTATGCTTTGTAAGAAGCTTGTACAGTTTGGGAAGGGGTTTTGATTGATAAAAAAGAAGAATCTACTTCAACCGATATGCCCTTAGGCACGGCCATACATAACATAGAAATCACACTTGGAAAGGGTGGACAATTAGCTAGAGCAGCAGGCGCTGTAGCGAAACTGATTGCAAAAGAGGGTAAATCGGCCACATTAAGATTACCATCTGGGGAGGTCCGTTTGATATCCAAAAACTGCTTAGCAACAGTCGGACAAGTGGGTAATGTTGGGGTGAACCAAAAAAGTTTGGGTAGAGCTGGATCTAAGTGTTGGCTAGGTAAGCGTCCTGTAGTAAGAGGAGTAGTTATGAACCCTGTAGACCATCCCCATGGGGGCGGTGAAGGGAGAGCCCCAATTGGTAGAAAAAAACCCACAACCCCTTGGGGTTATCCTGCGCTTGGAAGAAGAAGTAGGAAAAGGAACAAATATAGTGATAGTTTTATTCTTCGTCGCCGTAAATAGGAACATTGAAAATCGAATTTTTGGAATTGGAAATAATGTGATGGGCGAACGACGGGAATTGAACCCGCGCATGGTGGATTCACAATCCACTGCCTTGATCCACTTGGCTACATCCGCCCCTTCCCTTATCTAGCTAAAGGATTTTCTCTTTTTTCCATTCATCATTATACTTCAGATTAAGATCGAGATATTGGACATAGAATGCCAATTTATAAAATGTAAAAAAAGGAGTAATCAGCCGTGACACGTTCACTAAAAAAAAATCCTTTTGTAGCTAATCATTTATCGGGAAGAATTGAAAAACTCAACAGGAGGGAGGAGAAAGAAATCATAGTGACTTGGTCTCGGGCATCTACCATTATACCCACAATGATTGGCCATACAATCGCTATTCATAATGGAAAGGAACATTTACCTATTTATATCACAGATCGTATGGTCGGTCACAAATTGGGAGAATTCGCACCTACTCTCACTTTCGTGAGACACGCGAGAAACGATAATAAATCTCGTCGTTAGTCGTTCTACTAAGTATTCATGTGAAAAGCCTTATCTTAATAGTATTTAGACTTAAGAGTCTTTATCTTAGAATCTTCTAGTAAATAGTAAGAGTATAGGCATATTTATTTTCTTTTTCTATCTGACTTATCTTATACTATACTTCACCTAGACACTTATCATTCATTGGCGGGGGAGAACTTTTATGATAAAGAACGAAAATTCGGATAGAGAAGCAAAAGTTTTAGCTCAACATATATGTATGTCTGTTTTCAAAGCACGAAGAGTAATTGATCAGATTCGCGGACGTTCTTATGAGGAAACACTCATGATACTGGAACTAATGCCTTATCGGGCATCTTATCCAATTTTAAAATTAGTTTATTCTGCAGCAGCAAATGCTAGTCATAATATGGGTTTGAATGAAGCTGATTTATTTCTTAGTAAAGCTGAAGTCAATAGAGGTGCTATTGTGAAA